AGTGGATGTAATGACTCAACAAAATCTAGAGAAATAAGTTGTTCTTCAGATAAAATTAATTTCATAAGTCTAAAGAAAGAAAAATTATTTAATTTAGGAAATACCCATCTGAATTTTTTTTTAGTCCGGTTGCGAGGTCTAAATAATAGGTATGAATCATAGTTAGAATATTTTTTTTCTTACTTTTATCTATAATATTCCGTGTTCCAGATATTAGAATAAATATCCGACGGGGTGGAATCATCTTAATAGAGATGACAGGGCCGTTCTCTGTATTATCAATAGGATCAATTATAACTATAACAAGTCACACGCTCATATTACGGAAATACCGAAAAAAGAAATACCACAGTCGAACTACCAAAAAGGTCTATAAATCCAATTAAATAAATTTTTTTTTTGATTGAAAAACTAGAGGTTCATAGTTCTTATGAACCTAACTCATTGAAATTCCATCCAGTAAAATGGAAGAATTATAAATTTCCAAAATAATAGATAGGAATATTGCAAATAGAGCCATTGCAACTCCCATAAGTGGTGTAGTCCCCCAGCCCGGAGCTACTTTACCATATTCTGAATTCAATGGTTTCAATAAACTCCCTACAATAGTTTGTCTTGGCCTAGATCTAGAACTACCCTCAACGGTTTGTGTAGCCATAAATCCTATTTAATCATTGGTTGAGATCGGTTGACTTTGTATACTATTCCGTTGTAATTGTAAATAAATAAACGATCTTATCGTAGATCCATTGTGATCTTGAAATTTTCTAAAAATGGAAACAGCAACCTTAGTCGCCATCTTCATATCAGGTTTACTTGTAAGCTTTACGGGGTACGCCTTATATACCGCTTTTGGGCAACCCTCTCAACAACTAAGAGATCCATTCGAGGAACACGGAGACTAGACTTGTTGAAGTAATGAGCCTCTTGATATGAGGGCCCATTACTTCAGTTTCTATAATGAAAAATTATTTCATTATTTTTTAGTCGGAACCTTAGGTGGTTCTCGAAAAAAGATAGCGAAAAAAATTATCCCTAAAGTCGAGACTAAAAGGAATGTATAAACCAATGCTTCCATAGATTCGATCGTGGTTTACAATTATAGCTTTCACATCTATTCGTTTGATTGAGTGGGATCATTTACCATACCATAAAAAAAGAGGGAAAAGAATCAACGAAAAGAAGTTGATTCAAGTCTCTATTTTTTTCTCGGGTACCCGAGAAAAAAATAGAGATAGAGGATAAAGATACCAGAGCAGTCTTGTATCAAACTACTTGTCTCTTTGTAGTTGGATCTCCAAGTTTTTGGAATGCTCCAAATTCCACTTGAGCATCCAAATCTGGATCAATACCAGCAAAAACATCTCTAAACAAGGTTCTAGCGCCATGCCAAATATGTCCAAAAAAGAAAAGCAAAGCAAACGAAGCATGCCCAAAAGTGAACCAACCCCTTGGACTACTACGAAAAACACCATCAGATTTTAAAGTAGCCCGGTCTAATTCAAAAATTTCGCCTAATTGTGCGCGCCTAGCATATTTTTTCACAGTAGCAGGATCGCTATAATTGACTCCATTGAGTTCGCCACCATAGAACTCAACAGTTACACCTACTTGTTCGACACTATACTTTGATTCTGCCCTTCGAAAAGGAACATCTGCCCGAACAATTCCATCTCCATCTACTAAAACTACCGGGAATGTTTCAAAAAAAGTAGGCATACGACGTACAAAAAGCTCGCGCCCTTCTTTATCTCTAAAGACGGGATGTCCTAACCATCCAACAGCTATTCCATCCCCGCTATCCATTGAGCCCGCTCTGAATAATCCCCCTTTTGCCGGATTATTACCAATGTAATCATAAAAAGCTAATTTTTCAGGAATTTTAGACCAAGCTTCCGATAAACTTAGATTTTCAGCTAGTCCGGCACCAACTCTTCGATATATCTCTTGCTGGAAGTATCCCTGATCCCACTGATAACGAGTGGGACCAAATAACTCGATTGGGGTTGTTGCTGAACCATACCACATAGTTCCAGCAACAACAAAAGCTGCAAAAAAAACAGCAGCGATACTACTAGAAAGTACAGTTTCAATATTGCCCATACGTAATCCTTTGTAGAGACGTTGAGGCGGACGGACACTAAGATGGAATAGGCCTGCCAATATGCCCAGTGTACCTGCTGCAATATGATGAGAGGCGATTCCGCCGGGAACAAAAGGATCAAAACCTTCCGCGCCCCACGCTGGACTTACAGATTGTACTTTTCCAGTTAGTCCATAAGGATCAGACACCCATATTCCAGGACCATATAAGCCTGTTACATGAAATGCGCCAAAGCCAAAGCAAGCCACTCCTGAGAGAAATAAATGAATTCCAAAGATTTTGGGCAAATCCAAAGAAGGTTTTCCTGTACGTTCATCACAGAATATTTCTAAGTCCCAATACACCCAATGCCAGATGGCCGCTAAAAAACACAAGCCAGAAAACACAATATGTGCTCCGGCCACGCCTTCATAGCTCCAAATACCCGAATTCGTTACAGTTCCGCCTGAAATACTCCAACCACCCCATGAATTGGTTATTCCTAAACGAGTCATGAAGGGTATAACGAACATACCTTGTCTCCACATTGGATCAAGAACAGGGTCAGAGGGATCAAAAACCGCCAATTCATATAGAGCCATCGAACCGGCCCAACCGGAAACTAGAGCCGTATGCATTATATGGACAGAAAGCAATCGGCCGGGATCATTCAATACGACAGTATGAACACGATACCAAGGCAAACCCATGGAAATACCCCTTTCTCAAAGAAAAATAGACACTATGTAACTTTATCGCATTGCAATAGACTTATACTATTTACCTAATCTTTTCAGCGAATTCTGTATGAGAAAAGGTTACTTTTTATTGTATTCCGTTGAAAATAACGGCCGAATTCTGTTCGTAAGAACAAAGAGAAGCAGATCTATTCTATACCCGATAAGTACCAATACGCAATGGGAGCATTAGTCCTATTTTGGGGGAATGAATGTATGGATCCTTTTTATTATTCGAACGATCTATCTCTTCATGAAGATTTTTATTTCTTAATTCTATCTTTCTCTAAAAACCTTCGAAGAAGACAATAAACTCATTCTTACGTTTCCATATTAAAGTGAAGTATAGTACTTAAATTTTTTCTTTAATTTAATGCCCATTGGTGTTCCAAAAGTACCTTTTCGGAGTCCTGGAGAGGAAGATGCAGTTTGGGTTGACGTATAGTGCGACTTGTCAGACATATTGGGTCATATGGAATTTCCCCATTTTCTCCCCCGATCGAGATATCCTCTGTTTCGCCCAAGAAATATTGTATTGATTGAAGAATCAATCATGCGTAGCGTGAAGTTAAATTAGATTAATTTAGATTGAGGAGCAATATTCTTAATTAGCAGAATTTATGGTTAACTTGGACTAAAAAAATGGAGTATCCAGGCTCTGCTCATAAAATACCAAATGGGTAATAGTAATATATGTAGAATTACCGTTTGTAGCTATGCATAGAAGATTCCTCTATTTTATTTATTTAATTAGAGAAGCACTCTTAAACTGCCATGTCAACCATTATAATAAATACATTGAATAGTTTTTTGGAGACATGAAACAAATTGAAAAAAAAAAACTCGTAGCAAAAAGAAGTGGTACTGAGATCATTTGTCCTATATGTACAACTAGAATTCGGATAGATCTTTCCCCGGAGTAGAACATGAACCTAAAAGAATTCAAAGGGCCCATTCAGGAACAAGAAAATGACATCGTGATTTAAATCTCGACGAAACAATACATCAATGAGAGGTTAATTAAATAAGTTCAGTAAATTCTTTTTTTTTTTAGGGAAGGGGTAAAAACTCTTTCTTTTTTTAATGGAAGAAAAAACCCCTTCATTAGAAAAGCAGGAATCTCTTAAAAAAAAGAGAGATAGGATTGGAATCGACACATTGATTCTTTATTTTCGCAATTTTTTTGAACCGTATGCATCCAAAGATGCACGTACGGTTCAAAAGGGATATAATTTTATCCTAATCAACCGACTTTATCGAGAAAGATTACTTTTTTTAGGCCAAGAAGTTGATAGCGAAATCTCAAATCAACTTGTTGGTCTCATGGTATATCTCAGTATAGAAGATGATACTAAGGATCTTTATTTGTTTATAAATTCCCCTGGTGGATGGGTAATACCAGGAATCGCTATTTATGATACTATGCAATTTGTTTCACCCGATGTACATACAATATGCATGGGATTAGCCGCTTCAATGGGATCCTTCATTCTGGTCGGAGGGGAAATTACCAAACGTCTAGCATTCCCCCATGCTTGGCGCCAATGAGTTTTTATTAAAAAAAAAAAAAGAAGAAGAAGACTATGCCTTCGCCATATTGAATATGAATAATAGGTAATAATAGCATGGCACTTCAAGTTCGATATGAACAAACTATTATTGTTTTTTCTAACACGATATTTTATATCGAGATAGTAGTATGAAAAAAGGTTATTTCCGACTTGATCTTCTATGTCGGGAGTGCATTTCAGCGTCACAAACCGTTTTCTTCCACACCAGAAGCCTTTTTCTGATATTTCTCTTACGAAGAAAAGAGTAAAAAAAAAAAAAAAGAAACTTTGGGATTGCTAAATAACAGACGAGATAAATATAGAAAGCAACAGAACCATCATAGTATTTTTTTTTTTACATTACAATATGAATGAAAGGAAGGGTGGTAAATGGATCATTCAACAATCTAGATCGGATGGATTCTTTTTTTTTTTCTTCGAAAAAATAGAAGGGGGAAAAGGAAATTCCATTGCAGAGCCGTATGCAATGCACAAAAGGTGCCTGTACGGTCCGTCGTTCAATTCTATTTTTTTTTTTTCTTGTTTTTTTTAGTCCTTACTTTAATCCAATTCTTCAAGATAGAAGAACCGTTCATGCATGATGTTAGATCAATATTATCAGGGTTATGA